AAGGAGAAGATACGGGTTCGATTCCCGCCGCTCGCCAGCTTAATTTAGTAAGGTACTATGATAAAAATAGAGTCTAGTTGACTACTTAACTACTTATATTAAATTATATTAAATTTAAGTAGGTGTTAGTCTAGTACTGTATCCCTTACTATCTTGCCCTTCCTTTGTTTGCACCCCACTCAAAAAAAGGTGGGCTCCGGCGGCGGGAATCGAACTCGCCAACAGGGCTCCCTAAATCGGGGATTCACCGATACGAACAACTGGCAAACTGCTTTTAAAGGGAAGGGAGGTAGACTGTGCCTTTCTTTCATTTCTTTTTTCTTTTCTGCAGGGTAGGAAGGAGCCTTGAGAGTTCTTCTTGTAGGGGCAAGTGACTTTGTAAACTGCTCAATTGGGCCCTCTAGGGCCGGGAACTAATGAATAAAAAAGGGTTGGATACCGCCCAGCCCTCTACCATATCTATACAAATAGAATAGTCCTTTTATACAGACAGCTAAGTGCGGAGACGGGAATCGAACCCGTGACCTCAAGGTTATGAGCCTCGTGAGCTACCAAACTGCTCTACTCCGCTCTGGAGGGCCGGAAACTGGTGGACGAAAAAAAAAGGTTGAATACAGGCCTCTACCATGTGTAGACAAATGGAATAGTCCTTTTATACAGAATGGAGCGGGTAGCGGGAATCGAACCCGCATCGTTAGCTTGGAAGGCTAGGGGTTATAGTCGACGTTGGTTGATTATTTTTAACGTCTCTAATTCAAAACCGAACATGAAATTTTGATTTCATTCGGCTCCTTTATGGATATTCTCACCACTTAACATCTATGTCAGCTTTTCTATCTGAATGAAACCAAAGCTCTCCGCTTTCTAGATGATCCCTATAGAGTAGGAAATAGAAATTCTACTAAATCTATCTAATCTACTTACTTCGTTCCCTAATTTTATTCAAGAGATCCTGAGGAAAAGAATTGGGTTTCCACCGAGCTGAAACAATATGCTGATGGTTCTAGTAAACCAAAACTACCGTTTTTTAGCTATTTGGCTTCCATTTCCTTTTTTAACAAAAGAAGATTTAGTTACGATTGGAAATAAACTTTTTTGTATCTTCATCCATAGATCCTTTACTCATATTTAAAAAATTGGAATACTTAATCCAATGCAAAATTATGCTTCGTGAGTCTGTACTCATAATCCAATTTGTATTTTGGATGCAATTTCCATTAGTCTTTGGATACAAATCGCGAGAATGTATATTCTTCCTCAATATGCTATTGAGAGGAAAAGGATTAAATCCTTTATAAGAACTAAAGTTTTCATCGGAATATAAAAAACTTAAGGACGCCTTAAGTATATCATTTCAAATTCAGTTATTAATAGAACGAATCACACTTTTACCACTAAACTATACCCGCTACATGTAGATTATGATACCAACGCTACCCTTTGTCAAGGGTAGCCATTCGAGAAGGAGGCTAATTCCCCCTTATTGAATCAAATGGAGAAGGTTCATGACAGTGAGCGATTGGTATGGTACTTCGATCGCGAGCCTTTACTTTAGGGTTTAGATAGCCTCTCTGGTCTGTAAAATACATATCTTCAATGATCATTATTTGCTTTGCGAGGACGTAAGTGTGCCAGACTGCTGTAAGGAATAGTTTGATTATTCTATTCCTACAATATACACTAGGAGATATAGGGGGCAGCACTGCCCTCATAAATCCCTTTCTTCCTTTTCCTTTTTGTTCAATTCTGAACAAAGAAATTGGGGAAGATGCTTTCTTCCCCCACTTATCATGAAGTCCGAGCCCTAGAGAAAGAGTGAGATGAATTTTTTAAATTCATCATAGACTTTCCCTATGGCTTGAGAGAAGCAAGAAACAAAGAGTCGTAACTTAAAGAGAAAGGCGGACAGGTCCCGACGGATTTACCTGACGTAATGAGGTAAATCCTGACCTGAGAAATTTTGGTCAGGATTTACCTGATGTAAAGAAGATCCTAAATGTCTCTGGTTAGTCTATCCTCTCCATTTACTAATTTCCTCTCCTCTTTTCCACTCAATTCTGGTTTATTAGATTCTTGTTCTTGTTTAAAAGAATCAAAGAAGATGAATAGAACTAAGAACACATAAAAACAAAGCATAGAGAACCAAGACCATTACCAAATGTTCCTCCCAAGAATCATATTGGGTATCTGTTCCCTTCCTTTTCCCGCTAGGAGCGGGAATCTTTTATTTTCCATATCCATATACCATCGAACCCTTAGGGTTCCAGAATCCTCCTTTTTTACTAGTCTTCGGAAACAGAAAACCCATAGCCAGGAGGAGTTAGTTATGTAGGGTATGGTTTATTATTTTTTGTTGGGCAAGCAGTAGAATAATTTTTATACTCTGCAATATAAATTCTACTGCCCACTTTTTACAAGCAAATTGTTGCTAAAACTATAACATAGTTTGTTCAAAATGCACCAACTGGAATCCTTGGAGAATATTCAAGGACCCCCTTTCCAAGGGGTACCTGTTAAAAATCGCTTCAACAAATCCGTCCAAAACTTTTTAAGAAAAATGGAAAAGTTTTGAACTCGAAGGTTTTTCCAAGAGATGCCTGTTAAAAAAAGTTTCAATCTCTCACCAAAACAGACAAGAAGTATATCACTGAAAATTAATACCCATACATATGGGTATATGAAGAGCGCGAATTCCTTTATACCCTACCCAATTAGAATTAGAGGAAATAAAACATAAATGGAGAAAATTCTCATCATAAGATCAGCCAATAGAAGAAAAAAGTCCCTAATTCTGCAGAACGTTCTGAGCACGTGAAAAGTCAATAGCCTAAAGATAAAAAAAACCTCTACTTTTACTTTGTGCAAGTGATAAGAGAGAATATGAAAGATTTTCATATTTTTCTTTATTTTCTCAAGATTTTGAACCTCGCCATGAATAAACTTCTATATCTCGATATATACATATATAATCTCTACATATATCTCTATATATACATATATTATAATATATACATATATTATGTATATTATGCAGTAGACCCATAATGGGAAATCAAAGTGGCTAATTTTTGAATTGAATAAAAAGCCCTTTTAACTCAGTGGTAGAGTAATACCATGGTAAGGCATAAGTCATCGGTTCAAATCCGATAAAGGGCTTTCTAATTTGGTGGTAGAGTAATGCCATGGTAAGACGTAAGTCATCGGTTCGAATCCTTTTTTTTCTTTGTTTTTGAAAATTTCTCTATTTTTTCTTGAATTTTATGACTTAGTGCGGGATGCATGCATTTTTGGTCTGAACACTAAACGAAGCACGGAGTGTAAATTGCAAAAAAGAAATCAAATTGGACTCTTTTTCCTGTTTGATCAATCAAATCACTACCTGTACTGAACTAATCTAGAATTCCTTTTATTAATCTATTCTTATTCTATACCATCAACTAAAAATAAAAAAAAAATCCTAAGAAAGCATAACAGAAAAGTAGGAAAGACTCTTTGCTTTGGATCTAGTTATACTCTTCAAGTATATTGACAATTCAAAAAAACTGCTCATACTATCATTATAGTATAATGACGAGCGGTTGTATATGGCCCTATCGTCTAGTGATGCCCCTATCGTCTAGTGGTTCAGGACATCTCTCTTTCAAGGAGGCAGCGGGGATTCGACTTCCCCTGGGGGTAGGGAGTATTATGAAAGGAGGTTAATCATAGATTATCAAAAACCCTAGAATAAATTCTTCCTGGGTCGATGCCCGAGCGGTTAATGGGGACGGACTGTAAATTCGTTGACGATATGTCTACGCTGGTTCAAATCCAGCTCGGCCCAAAAATCTAGGGCTTAGTGAATATGAACTAAATCCTTTTTTTTTTCTTCCATAAAAAAAAATGTCTGATCCTTAGAAATAAAGGATAAGGAGAAAGGGGGAAATTTCTTTCTAATCCATATCTCTCTCATTATCTCTCTCATTCCTTTTTTACAAACAAAAGAGTTTTTCTTATTGAAAGGTGGATTATCATCCATTTTTAGCGATAAAAAATCGCGACATACTAGTTATGTCACTCTCACTATACCCACATACGATATGTGGGTATGTAGTATATGATTCGTCTATTTCTTAGAGTTCGACAGACGAATCGAATCTTCTTATGGTTCTATTTTAAAATGGGTATAGATATGCCATACACCCCGCGGGGATTGTAGTTCAATTGGTCAGAGCACCGCCCTGTCAAGGCGGAAGCTGCGGGTTCGAGCCCCGTCAGTCCCGAACTAGGGTTCAATGAATGGAGAAATTCATCTTTCCTTTTTCCATGAAAAATTAAAAAAAAAAAGGGGGGCAGGAGACAAGATCAAATACCTATGGGGCATCCTTACTTCACTTTTTTTATTTCGCATTTTTCATTAAAGAGGGAGGGGAGGCCTATAGGAATTTTTTTTTCACTACTCCCGTTTTTTTATCACTACTCCCGGTTGATAAAGAAAGACATACATACCATACGTGGATTAGTATAATTTAGGATATTACTCTATCCTTATGATGATACCATCCTCATCTTAACTTCCTATTTGACTCTTATGGATTATAGAATAGAGTACCGGTATTTTATCGGAATCCATACATAAATTGTATTCGTTTATTCTTAGACAGTGAATTTCATTTTCATATAATTAGTACTTTTTGGGTTAAACCAGTCCCCTTCCATTTTGTAGTTCCAACTTTGTTTGTGTATGTTCAATGACTAATCGGAAAGAATCTATCTCATTCTCATTCCATTTGCGGACTCCTTTTTTATGGATCCGCTCTCATCTTTAGACCCCAAAAGTGGATATTAATAGTAACCTAATAAAATAAAAGAAAAACCAAGCAAAGCAAACGCCCTTTTTCCTAAATTTATAAAATTCGATTTTTTTTATTTAAGCCCTCTTTTCTCCATCTCACTTCTACTGCTTATTTGGATGTCTATGTGACCCATAGAAAGTCGGTCATATAATACATACATACATAATTGTATGTATAACTATAAGAAAAAGGAAGGGAAATTGGATAAGATAAGAAAGATCGTGGGTTATAGATATAGAAAAGAAAAAGTAGAAAAGGATGAAAAAAGGAGAGAATTCCTAATCCAATCAAAAAACCAATTTTGGTCTTAGTATGGGTAAGGGATCTTCCTATGTTATACTAGTCCACTCTCGACCATGAATTGATTTGATAGATCCGATATTCATAATATTGAATTGATTCAGTATTATCAGAATGCAAGTCCTCCCCTTGAATTTACAGGATACCCCTTTTTCCTCTCCATGGGATTACATCCCGAGTTATTGCGAAAAAAAAAAGAGGTTATGGAAGTCAATATTCTCGCATTTATTGCTACTGCACTGTTCATTCTAGTTCCTACTGCCTTTTTACTTATTATTTATGTAAAAACAGTCAGCCAAAATGATTAGTTGGAATTCCAATTAATCATTGAAGAAATGAAAAAGGGATTAAATAAAATAAAAATCTAAGTCTTAAATGAAAGGATCTGGTTGGAATCATAAAGTGTGGTAGAAAGAACTACATATAGTTTTTTCTACGACACTTTAGAGTCTTTCTATTATATTATCTTGAATCTACATAGAATAGATTTAGTAGATTGAAATAGTAGTCTAATTCTATTTCTTTTTTCACTGCATCCACTTAATTGAAATTAAGTCAAAATAAAAAAATCGAAGACAATTCTTCACGAAAGAATCCATGGAGGGAGAGAAAAATAATATGAGAATAGACTATAGTAAAAGAAAAAAAGTAAAAGTAAAAATCAGCGAATCTTTCATGCTTAAAGATGCGGCGAGATGCTTCAAAAGAGCATAAAAATTTTTCTAAAAGAATAAGAAAAAGAAAAGAGTATAAAACAAATGGAAAGTGTGCGATATGTTGTGAATAGCTCCGTGGAAGAAAGTCTAATTTTCTTATGTATAGAACTTTTTTAACCATTCGTCATTTCTAGTATAAATTCTGAATTGCTGTAATCGCTCTTTCTATATAGTAGAATAGAACGACTCCTTCTTACAAGAGTTTGTTACAGGAGTGAAACAAAACTAAAGAAAGAATAAAGTTTGGCAAAATGATTAATGCAAAACGATCAATTAAAGAAAAGAGTTGATACAACAATTCGACTACTCAATCAATTAGTAGTATCCCTAGAGTCCACTCCTCCCCCATACTACTAGTGAAAGAGAAAATGTAAAGACTACCATTAAAGCAGCCCAAGCGAGACTTACTATATCCATGTAAATTATGTCTCCTATTTCTATGAAGGAATTATTCTACTATTGATCAATAATCATAGTGGAATCCAGGGTAGAGAGTCAAAAAGGAATTCTGCCCTAAGGCTATGGATGAATCAGTTCAGGGAATTTACTCCTAACAAATTATTATAGGATTTCTGGTAGAATTGGAGAGCATTAAGTATAAATACGATACATAGCCCTTTTCCTTAAAAAAGAGTACGGGGATGATGTCCTGAATAGAAGACGCGGGAATAGGAAGATTTTTTCTTCCTTTTGTTACCCTTTTTTTATAAGCAAAGGACGTCAGAATATGCCATAAAATTAGGATAGATAAATATTTATTGGATACCTACCTTGCCTATGTTTATTTTTAACCTAAACCCTACAGCCCCGCTTTCTATCATTCTATGAAAGAATGAGGAGACTTTATCCACAACTCCGAAATTGATTTTTGATCAGCCTATTCAATCAGATTCTCGACAGAATCAGTACTATAAGCCTAAGTATTTTATTGATCAGGCGGCACCCAGATTTGAACTGGGGATAAAGGATTTGCAGTCCCCTGCCTTACCGCTTGGCCATGCCGCCAAAAAATCCGATCTAAAATCGAGAAAAGAGCAAGTATTCATCCACGTTTTCTTACTAAAACCCCTTTCTTTTATCTTGAATCTAATTCGACTTACTTTTTTCCAATATTTTTCAAAAAATCTATTCCTGCTTTTTTTGGATCCAGTTTCAATTATTCTCCTCGATGGATTCTATCTTAAAACACACATTGCTAACACTAGAAAACTTCCCTTTTCTTTCTATTGAGATGAAAAAGGAGAAAAACTGGATTTCCAGTCACAGGCTGCAAAATTCAGAACAAATTGGAACCATTAACTAGAATTCTCTTTTTTTTGAATTGCAGTAGTGAACAACTCTTAAATCGGTATTCTCTCCCCCCCTTCCTTTTAATGGCATAATAAAATAGAATGAATTTATGCCTAATCCGTGTATAGTATAGGTAAACTCCAGGTCCGAACAGCATTATTATCCATAACAGCATTATTATTATTATCCAAGGATCCCCTTTATGTACATATCTCTATGGGGAATCGTGTTTTAATTTTTCATTGCATTAAATATCTTGAATAAAAAAAGGAAATTTGCTCTGATATACAGTATGACCTGACCATCTTGGCCCACCCAAGTTAAATTACGATAAAAGCAGGGATATGTGGAGAGGTGGATAACTAGATTGGCATGTACTTAAAAAAAGGACTTACTTTATTTTAGGATTCTACAATGAAACCCTATATTTTCTAGCAATTCTACTACTACGAAACAAAAAAGAACCCGCAAATTCTTTTTTGAAATTAAACTAAGCGTGCTATTCTAAATCGAACTAAAGTCAAACTTTCTAGTGCTTATAAATTATTATATTATGGCTTTATCCCATTCATAGAAAGGAGATAAAATGAGAAATCTTTGCCATCCAATCTGATTAGAATATCATTAAGTGGCAGAATTTTTTTCTAGGAATGTTTTATCAATTCATTTTCATTCGATTTGTACCCCTGGCAAATTCGAACTTTCCTCAAAATTGTCTCTACTCATATGTATGAAATACATATATGAAATACGTATGTGGAGTTCCCTAGAATTTCATGTGATTCAGTAAACAGAATATGGATTCCATGATTGCTAGATCGATCCATAGGGATTGATGAAGAGTGAGCTGATAATGGAATTTTTCTTCGATAAAAAGGAAACTTAAGATTAAGATGCTCCGGAATGGAAATGAGGGAATGTCCACAATACCCGGATTTAGTCAGATCCAATTCGAGGGATTTTTTAGGTTCATTAATCAAGGCTTGGCAGAAGAACTTGAGAAGTTTCCAACAATTAAAGATCCAGATCACGAAATTGCATTTCAATTATTTGCGAAAGGATATCAATTGCTAGAACCCTCGCTAAAAGAAAGGGATGCTGTGTATGAATCACTCACCTATTCTTCCGAATTATATGTATCCGCGAGATTAATTTTTGGTTTCGATGTGCAAAAGCAAACCATTTCTATTGGAAACATTCCTATAATGAATTCCTTAGGAACCTTTATAATAAATGGAATATACCGAATTGTGATCAATCAAATATTGCTAAGTCCTGGTATTTACTACCGCTCGGAATTAGACCATAAGGGAATTTCTATCTACACCGGGACTATAATATCAGATTGGGGAGGAAGATCGGAATTAGCAATTGATAAAAAAGAAAGGATATGGGCTCGTGTGAGTAGAAAACAAAAGATATCTATTCTAGTTCTATCATCAGCTATGGGTTCGAATCTAAGAGAAATTCTAGATAATGTTTCCTACCCTGAAATTTTCTTATCTTTCCCGAATGCTAAGGAGAAGAAGAGGATTGAGTCAAAAGAAAAAGCTATTTTGGAGTTTTATCAACAATTTGCTTGTGTAGGTGGGGACCTGGTATTTTCGGAGTCCTTATGTGAGGAATTACAAAAGAAATTTTTTCAACAAAAATGTGAATTAGGAAGGATTGGTCGACGAAATATGAATCGGAGACTGAATCTTGATATACCTCAGAACAATACATTCTTGTTACCACGAGATGTATTGACTGCTACGGATCATTTGATTGGAATGAAATTTGGAACGGGTATACTTGACGATGACGATATGAATCACTTGAAAAATAAACGTATTCGTTCGGTTGCAGATCTGTTACAAGATCAATTCGGACTGGCTCTTGATCGTTTACAACATGCGGTTCAAAAAACTATCCGTAGAGTATTCATACGTCAATCGAAACCGACTCCACAAACTTTGGTAACTCCAACTTCAACTTCGATTTTATTAATAACTACTTATGAGACCTTTTTTGGCACATACCCCTTATCTCAAGTTTTTGATCAAACTAATCCATTGACACAAACTGTTCATGGGCGAAAAGTGAGTTGTTTGGGTCCTGGAGGATTGACGGGGAGAACCGCAAGTTTTCGGAGCCGAGATATTCATCCGAGTCACTATGGGCGTATTTGTCCAATTGACACGTCCGAAGGAATCAATGTTGGACTTACTGGATCCTTGGCTATTCATGCGAGAATTGATCACTGGTGGGGATCCATAGAGAGTCCGTTTTATGAAATATCTGAGAAAGCAAAAGAAAAAAAAGAGAGACAGGTGGTTTATTTATCACCAAATAGAGATGAATATTATATGATAGCAGCAGGAAATTCTTTGTCTTTGAATCAGGGTATTCAGGAAGAACAGGTTGTTCCAGCTAGATACCGTCAAGAATTCCTGACTATTGCATGGGAACAGATTCATGTTAGAAGTATTTTTCCTTTCCAATATTTTTCTATTGGAGGTTCTCTCATTCCTTTTATTGAGCATAATGATGCGAATCGGGCTTTAATGAGTTCTAATATGCAGCGCCAAGCAGTTCCGCTTTCTCGGTCCGAGAAGTGCATTGTTGGAACTGGATTGGAACGCCAAACAGCTCTAGATTCGAGGGTTTCCGTTATAGCCGAACGCGAGGGAAAGATCATTTCTACTGATAGTCACAAGATCCTTTTGTCAAGCAGTGGGAAGACTATAAGTATTCCTTTAGTTACCCATCGGCGCTCTAACAAAAATACTTGTATGCACCAAAAACCTCGGGTTCCGTGGGGTAAATCCATTAAAAAAGGACAAATTTTAGCAGAGGGAGCTGCTACAGTTGGTGGGGAACTTGCTTTAGGAAAAAACGTATTAGTAGCTTATATGCCATGGGAGGGTTACAATTTTGAAGACGCAGTACTAATTAGCGAACGTTTGGTATATGAAGATATTTATACTTCTTTTCATATCCGAAAATATGAAATTCAGACGGATACGACAAGCCAAGGCTCCGCTGAAAAAATCACTAAAGAAATACCACATCTAGAAGAACATTTACTCCGCAATTTGGACAGAAATGGAGTTGTTAGGTTGGGATCCTGGGTAGAAACTGGCGATATTTTAGTAGGTAAATTAACGCCTCAGATAGCGAGCGAATCGTCGTATATCGCGGAAGCTGGATTATTACGGGCCATATTTGGTCTTGAGGTATCCACTTCAAAAGAAACTTCTCTCAAACTACCTATAGGTGGAAGAGGGCGCGTTATCGATGTGAAATGGATCCAGAGGGACCCCCTAGACATAATGGTTCGTGTATATATTTTACAGAAACGTGAAATCAAAGTTGGGGATAAAGTAGCCGGAAGACACGGGAATAAGGGAATCATTTCCAAAATTTTGCCTAGGCAAGATATGCCCTATTTGCAAGATGGAACACCTGTTGATATGGTCTTCAATCCCTTAGGAGTACCCTCACGAATGAATGTGGGACAAATATTTGAAAGCTCGCTCGGATTAGCAGGGGATCTGCTAAAGAAACATTATAGAATAGCACCCTTTGATGAGAGATATGAGCAAGAGGCTTCAAGAAAACTTGTGTTTTCAGAATTATATGAAGCCAGTAAACAAACAAAAAATCCATGGGTATTTGAACCCGAGTACCCGGGAAAAAGTAGAATATTTGATGGAAGAACAGGAGACCCCTTCGAACAACCTGTTCTAATAGGGAAGTCCTATATCTTAAAATTAATTCATCAAGTTGATGAGAAAATCCATGGACGTTCTACTGGGCCCTACTCACTTGTTACACAACAACCCGTTAGAGGAAGAGCCAAGCAAGGGGGACAACGAGTAGGAGAAATGGAAGTTTGGGCTTTAGAAGGATTTGGTGTTGCTCATATTTTACAAGAGATACTTACTTATAAATCTGATCATCTTATAGCTCGCCAAGAAATACTTAATGCTACGATCTGGGGAAAAAGAGTACCTAATCACGAGGATCCTCCAGAATCTTTTCGAGTGCTCGTTCGAGAACTACGATCTTTGGCTCTAGAACTGAATCATTTCCTTGTATCTGAGAAGAACTTCCAGGTTAATAGGGAGGAAGTTTGATCGGAATAAATATAAATTCTTTTCTTATTTCTATTTTATGATTGACCAATATAAACATCAACAACTCCAAATTGGACTCGTTTCCCCTCAACAAATAAAGGCTTGGGCTAACAAAAACCTACCTAATGGGGAAGTCGTTGGCGAAGTCACAAGGCCCTCTACTTTTCATTATAAAACCGATAAACCAGAAAAAGATGGATTGTTTTGCGAAAGAATCTTTGGACCCATAAAAAGCGGAATTTGTGCTTGTGGAAATTCTCGAGCGAGCGTAGCTGAAAACGAAGACGAAAGATTTTGCCAAAAATGCGGGGTAGAATTTGTTGATTCTCGGATACGAAGATATCAAATGGGATACATCAAACTCGCATGTCCCGTGACTCATGTGTGGTATTTGAAAGGTCTTCCTAGTTATATCGCGAACCTTTTAGATAAACCCCTTAAGAAATTGGAGGGCCTAGTATACGGCGATTTCTCTTTTGCTAGGCCCAGCACTAAAAAACCGACTTTCTTACGATTACGAGGTTTATTCGAAGATGAAATTTCATCCTGTAACCACAGCATTTCTCCCTTTTTTTCTACCCCAGGCTTTGCAACATTTCGAAATCGGGAAATTGCGACAGGAGCAGGCGCTATTAGAGAACAATTAGCAGATTTGGATTTGCGAATTATTATAGAGAATTCCTTGGTCGAATGGAAGGAATTAGAAGACGAGGGGTATAGTGGAGATGAATGGGAAGATAGAAAAAGACGAATAAGAAAAGTTTTTTTGATTAGACGCATGCAATTGGCGAAACATTTTATTCAAACAAATGTAGAACCCGAATGGATGGTTTTGTGCTTATTACCGGTTCTTCCTCCCGAATTGAGACCCATTGTTTATAGGTCTGGGGATAAAGTAGTGACTTCGGATATTAATGAACTTTATAAGAGAGTTATCCGTCGGAACAACAACCTTGCCTATCTATTAAAAAGAAGTGAATTAGCCCCAGCAGATTTAGTAATGTGCCAGGAAAAATTGGTACAAGAAGCCGTGGATACACTTCTTGATAGTGGGTCCCGCGGGCAACCAACGAGGGATGGTCACAATAAAGTATACAAATCACTTTCAGATGTAATTGAAGGTAAAGAGGGAAGGTTTCGCGAGACTCTACTTGGGAAACGGGTCGATTACTCGGGGCGTTCTGTCATTGTTGTGGGTCCTTCGCTTTCATTACATCAATGTGGATTACCTCTAGAGATAGCAATAAAGCTTTTTCAGCTATTTGTAATTCGCGATTTAATCACGAAACGCGCTACTTCTAATGTCAGGATTGCTAAAAGAAAAATTTGGGAAAAGGAACCCATTGTATGGGAAATACTTCAAGAAGTTATGCGGGGACATCCTGTACTATTGAATAGAGCACCTACCCTGCATAGATTAGGCATACAGGCCTTCCAACCCACTTTAGTAGAGGGGCGTACTATTTGTTTACACCCATTAGTGTGTAAGGGTTTCAATGCGGACTTTGACGGGGATCAAATGGCTGTTCATCTACCTTTATCCTTGGAAGCTCAGGCGGAAGCCCGTTTACTTATGTTTTCTCATATGAATCTCCTATCTCCTGCTATTGGAGATCCTATTTGCGTACCGACCCAAGACATGCTTATCGGACTTTATGTATTAACGATTGGAAACCGTCGGGGTATTTGTGCAAATAGATATAATAGTTGCGGAAACTATCCAAATCAAAAAGTAAGTTACAATAATAATAATTATAAGTATACAAAAGATAAAGAACCCCATTTTTCTAGTTCCTATGATGCACTGGGAGCTTATAGACAGAAACGAATCAGTTTAGACAGTCCCTTGTGGCTCCGATGGAAACTAGATCAACGCGTCATTAGGTCAAGAGAAGTTCCGATTGAAGTTCAATATGAATCTTTGGGGACTTATCATGAGATTTATGCCCACTATCTAATAGTGGCAAATAGAAAAAAAGAAATCCGTTCTATATACATTCGAAGCACTCTTGGTCATATTTCTTTTTATAGAGAAATAGAGGAAGCCATACAAGGATTTAGTCAGGCCTATTCATACACTATCTAAACAAGGAAGTTAGATTCGGCGATGCCCCTTTCGGGGGGCATTCCGATTTCGCTAGTATCATCATTTTTGCCGCGCGAATCCAGATTGAGATTAAGAAAAGGAAGTTAATTAAATTTTGAATCACTGACTCAGGCCCATTGTCGAATCCTACTCAGCAATTGTCGAATCCTACTCAGCCGAAAAAGGGGGTACTTATGTATGGCGGAACGAGCCAATCTGGTCTTTCATAATAAAGAGATAGACGGAACTGCTATGAAACGACTTATTAGCAGATTAATAGATCATTTCGGAATGGGATATACATCCCATATACTGGATCAAATAAAGACTCTGGGCTTTCATCAAGCCACTACTACATCGATTTCATTAGGAATCGAGGATCTTTTAACAATACCCTCTAAGGGATGGTTAGTACAAGACGCGGAACAACAGAGTTTTCTTTTGGAGAAACACTATTATTATGGGGCTGTACACGCGGTAGAAAAATTACGCCAATCCGTTGAGATATGGTATGCTACAAGTGAATATTTGAAACAAGAAATGAATTCTAATTTTCGGATAACGGATCCTTCTAATCCAGTCTATCTAATGTCTTTTTCAGGAGCCAGAGGAAATGCATCTCAAGTACACCAATTAGTAGGTATGAGAGGATTAATGGCGGATCCTCAAGGGCAAATGATTGATTTACCTATTCAAAGCAATTTACGCGAGGGACTTTCTTTGACAGAATATATAATTTCCTGCTACGGAGCCCGCAAAGGGGTTGTAGATACTGCTGTACGAACAGCGGATGCTGGATATCTTACACGTAGACTTGTTGAAGTAGTTCAACATATTATTGTGCGTAGAAGAGATTGTGGTACTATCCGAGGTATTTCTGTGAGTCCTCAAAATGGGATGACGGAAAAACTTTTTGTCCAAACACTAATTGGTCGTGTATTAGCAGACGATATATATATCGGTTCACGATGCATTGCCGCTCGAAATCAAGATATTGGAATTGGATTAGTCGATCGATTCATAACCGCCTTTCGAGCACAACCATTTCGAGCACAACCAATATATATTAGAACCCCCTTTACTTGCCGGAGCACATCTTGGATCTGTCAATTATGTTATGGTCGGAGTCCCACTCATGGCGGTCTGGTCGAATTAGGGGAAGCCGTAGGTATTATTGCGGGTCAATCAATTGGGGAGCCAGGGACTCAACTAACATTAAGAACTTTTCATACTGGTGGAGTATTCACAGGGGGTACTGCCGACCTTGTACGATCCCCTTCGAATGGAAAAATCCAATTCAATGAGGATTTGGTTCACCCCACACGTACCCGTCATGGGCAGCCTGCTTTTCTATGTTATATAGACTTGCATGTAACTATTCAGAGTCAGGATATTCTATATAGTGTGAATATTCCCTCAAAAAGCTTGATTCTAGTGCAAAATGATCAATATGTAGAATCCGAACAAGTAATTGCGGAGATTCGTGCCGGAACGTCCACTTTGCATTTTAAGGAAAGGGTACAAAAGCATATTTATTCCGAATCAGACGGGGAAATGCACTGGAGTACTGATGTTTACCATGCACCCGAATATAAATATGGTAATCTTCGTCGATTACCAAAAACAAGCCATTTATGGATATTGTCAGTAAGTATGTGCAGATCCAGTATAGCGTCTTTTTCGCTCCACAAGGATCAAGATCAAATGAATACTTATTCTTTTTCTGTTGACGGAAGATATATCTTTGACCTCTCAATGGCTAATGATCAAGTAAGACATAGACTGTTGGATACTTTTGGTAAAAAAGATAGGGAAATTCTTGATTATTCAACGCCGGATCGAATCATGTCCAACGGCCATTGGAATTTTGTCTATCCTTCTCTTCTTCAAGATAATTCGGATTTATTGGCGAAAAAGCGAAGAAATAGGTTCGTCATTCCATTACAATATCATCAAGAACAAGAGAAAGAACTAATATCCTGTTTGGGGATTTCGATTGAAATACCCTTTATGGGTATTTTACGTAGAAATACTATTTTTGCTTATTTTGACGATCCACGATACAGAAAAGAAAAAAAGGGTTCAGGAATTGTTAAATTTAGATATAGGACCCTAGAGGTAGAGGACGAATATAGGACTCGAGAGGAAGACTCAGAGGACGAATATGGGAGCCCAGAGAACAGATATAATAGGACTCGAGAGGAAGAATATGAAACCCTAGAAGACGAATATAGGACTCTAGAGGACAAATATGAAACCCTAGAAGACGAATATGGGATCCTAGAGGACGAATATAGGACTCGAGAGGAAGATTCAGAGGACGAATATGGGAGCCCAGAGGACGAATATGGAACTCTAGAGGAAGACTCAGAAGACAAATATGGGACTTTAGAGGAAGACTCAGAAGAAGACTCAGAGGACGAATACGGGAGCCCAGAGGAAGATTCCATCTTAAAAAAAGAGGGTTTGATTGAGCATCGAGGAACAAAAGAATTTAGTCTAAAATACCAAAAAGAACTAGATCGGTTTTTTTTCATTCTTCAAGAACTGCATATCTTGCCGAGATCTTCATCCCTAAAGGTACTTGATAATAGTATCATTGGAGTGGATACACAACTCACAAAAAATACAAGAAGTCGACTAGGTGGATTGGTCCGAGTGAATAGAAAAAAAAGCCATACGGAACTCAAAATCTTTTCCGGAGATATTTATTTTCCTGAAGAAGCGGATAAGATATTAGGTGGTAGTTTGATACCATCAGAAAGAGAAAAGAAAGATTCTAAGGAATCAAAAAAAAGGAAAAATTGGGTCTATGTTCAATGGAAAAAAATTCTCAAGAGCAAGGAAAAGTATTTTGTTTCAGTTCGACCTGCAGTCGCATATGAAATGGACGAAGGGAGAAATTTAGCAACACTTTTCCCGCAGGATCTCTTGCAAGAAGAGGATAATCTCCAACTTCGACTTGTCAATTTTATTTCTCATGAAAATAGCAAGTTAACTCAAAGAATTTATCACACGAATAGTCAATTTGTTCGAACTTGCTTAGTAGTGAATTGGGAACAAGAAGAAAAAGAGGAGGCTCGTGCTTCCCTTGTTGAGGTAAGAGCAAATGATCTGATTCGTGATTTCCTAAGAATTGAGTTAGTCAAGTCCACTATTTCGTATACACGAAGAAGGTATGATAGGACAAGTGCAGGACCGATTCCCAATAATAGGTTAGATCGCACCAATACCAATTCCTTTTATTCCAAGGCGAAGATTCAATCACTTAGCCAACATCAAGAAGCGATTGGCACCTTGTTGAATCGAAATAAAGGATACCAATCTTTGATGATTTTGTTGGCATCCAACTGTTCTCGAATTGGTTTATTCAAGAATTCGAAATATCCCAATGCGGTAAAAGAATCGAATCCTAGAATTCCTATTCGAGATATTTTTGGGCCCTTAGCCGCTCTTGTACCTAGTATATCTAATTTTTCTTCATCTTACTATTTACTAACGCATAATCAGATCCTGTTAAAAAAATATTTGTTCCTTGACAATTTGAAACAAACCTTCCAAGTACTTCAAGGGCTTAAATACTCTTTAATAGATGAAAATCAAAGGATTTCAAATTTCGATAGTAACATCATGTTGGATCCATTCCATTTGAATTGGAACTTTCTCCATCATGATTCTTGGGAGGAGACATCGGCAATAATTCACCTTGGACAATTTATTTGCGAAAATGTATGTCTATTTAAATCACACATAAAAAAATCTGGTCAAATTTTCATTGTTAATATTGATTCCTTTGTTATAAGAGCAGCTAAGCCTTATTTGGCCACTACAGGAGCAACTGTTCATGGTCATTATGGAGAAATCCTTTACAAAGGAGATAGGTTGGTTACGTTTATATATGAAAAATCGAGATCTAGTGATATAACGCAGGGTCTTCCAAAAGTAGAACAAATCTTTGAAGCGCGTTCAATTGATTCACTATCGCCGAATCTCGAAAGGAGAATTGAGGATTGGAATGAGCGTATACCAAGAATTCTTGGGGTCCCCTGGGGATTCTTGATTGGAGCTGAGCTAACCATAGCCCAAAGTCGTATCTCTTTGGTTAATAAGATCCAAAAGGTTTATCGATCCCAAGGGGTACAGATCCATAATAGACATATAGAGATTATTATACGCCAAGTAACATCAAAAGTGCGGGTTTCCGAAGATGGAATGTCTAATGTTTTTTCACCTGGAGAATTAATCGGATTATTGCGAGCGGAACGAGCAGGGCGAGCTTTGGATGAATCGATCTATTATCGGGCAATCTTATTGGGAATAACAAGGGCTTCCCTGAATACCCAAAGTTTCATATCTGAAGCAAGTTTTCAAGAAACTACTCGAGTTTTAGCAAAAGCTGCCCTACGAGGTCGTATTGATTGGTTGAAAGGCCTGAAAGAAAACGTAGTTCTGGGGGGGATTATACCTGTTGGTACCGGATTCCAAAAATTTGTGCATCGTTCCCCACAAGACAACAACCTTTATTTCGAAATTCAAAAAAAAAATCTATTCGCGTCGGAAATGAGAGATATTTTGTTTCTCCATACAGAATTAGTTTCTTTTGATTCTGACGTAACAAACAATTTCTATGAGACATCAGAACCCCCATTTACCCCCATTTATACGATTTAAGGATACATAAAACAGATTTTTTGACTTTAAACTAGACTTTTGACCTTAGAACACTAACAGATCAGATTTTAGATTTTTATTTTAATAAGTAAAAGAAGTCAGTTAATTCATTAAGGTTACGTTTATACCATGTATCAATGGCCGATTCTCAGTGGAAGGTTACATCGGAACAATTATTATTTATTTCAAGCTATTTTGGCTCTTTCTTAATCTTCAAAAAGAAATAAATTCCGTAATGGAATGGTAGGATGAAAAAAAAAAGAAAAAATCAAAAGGAAGTGTGGAAAAAATGACAAGAAGATATTGGAACATCAATTTGAAAGAGATGATAGAAGCGGGAGTTCATTTTGGTCATGGTATTAAGAAATGGAATCCTAAAATGGCCCCTTACATCTCGGCAAAGCGTAAAGGTACTCATATTACAAATCTCGCTAGAACGGCTCGCTTTTTATCAGAAGCTTGTGATTTAGTTTTTGATGCAGCAAGTCAGGGAAAAAGCTTCTTAATTGTTGGTACCAAAAAAAGAGCAGCGGATTTAGTAGCATCAGCTGCAATAAGGGCTCGTTGTCATTATGTTAATAAAAAGTGGTTTAGTGGTATGTTAACGAATTGGTCGATTACGAAAACTAGACTTTCTCAATTTAGAGACTTAAGAGCAGAAGAAAAGATGGGAAAATTCCACCATCTCCCAAAAAGGGATGTGGCAATCTTGAAGAGAAAATTATCGACCTTGCAAAGATATCTCGGCGGGATCAAATATATGACGAGGTTGCCGGACATTGTGATCGTCCTCGATCAGCAAAAAGAGTATATAGCTCTTCAGGAATGTGCCATTTTGGGGATTCCTACTATTTCTTTAGTCGATACAAATTGTGACCCAGATCTCGCGAATATATCGATTCCAGCCAACGATGACACTATGACTTCAATTCGATTGATTCTTAACAAATTAGTATTTGCAATTTGCGAGGGCCGTTCTCTCTATATAAGAAATCGTTGATTAAGAAGATATAGTTAATTCTTGGGCAACTGCGTAGATTTATGGGATCACTTACTATTCTTTTTTGTTTTGTATAGATAAAAGAAGGGGAATATTGATATATATTAGAGGGTATTGATATATATTATGATCTGATGTGATTTCTTGGTATCCTAAATATAAGATTAATACTTCAAGTTGCTGAGTTGAGAAAGAGATGGTTGAATCAAAAGAATTCCTTTTTTGAAGTTCAATTTTTATCAGAGGACAATATGAATATTATACCATGTTCCATTAAAACACTCAAGGGGTTATACGATATATCGGGTGTAGAAGTAGGCCAACACTTCTATTGGCAAATAGGAAGTTTCCAAATTCATGCCCAAGTACTCATCACTTCTTGGGTCGTAATTACTATCTTGCTAGGTTCAGTTATCATAGCTGTTCGGAATCCACAAACCATCCCGACCGACGGTCAGAATTTCTTCGAATATGTGCTTGAGTTTATTCGAGACTTGAGCAAAACTCAGATTGGAGAAGAATATGGTCCCTGGGTTCCCTTTATTGGAACTATGTTCCTTTTTATTTTTGTTTCGAATTGGTCGGGTGCTCTTTTACCTTGGAAAATTATACAGTTACCCCATGGGGAATTAGCAGCGCCCACGAATGATATAAATACTACTGTTGCTTTAGCTTTACTCACGTCAGCGGCATATTTTTATGCGGGTCTTAGCAAAAAAGGATTGAGTTATTTCGAGAAATATATTAAACCAACTCCAATCCTTTTACCAATTAACATCCTAGAAGATTTCACAAAACCATTATCGCTTAGTTTTCGACTTTTCGGGAATATATTGGCGGATGAATTAGTCGTTGTTGTTCTTGTTTCTTTAGTCCCCTTAGTAGTCCCTATACCAGTCATGTTTCTTGGATTATTTACAAGCGGTATTCAAGCTCTTATTTTTGCAACGTTAGCCGCAGCCTATATAGGTGAATCCATGGAGGGTCATCATTGAATTGACTAGTTTTCGAAATAGTCTTTTTTTTTAGCTTAGCTCAATTCATGCATGGTTCCAGATAATCTGCTTGGTTGGAAAACAAAATAGTTAGAAATGCATATGAATATACAACCTAGAGTTGTAGGAGAGAGAATAGACTATATTACGGAATTGTCAAAGTATATATGCATTAAGGGGGGCGGAGTCGGGTTTCCACTTTAAGATTTTAGAATCCGATTCAATAGAAAATAAGAAAATACGCAAAATAGAAGAAACAAGTGTATATGGGATATTATATATTCCTAAGTTAGATTCATTTCCGATATATCGAATTCCCTCTATATGGAATTGGATTCCATATCCAGTTCTATGCAGCATATTGTTATCAATTGTGTATCTTGATTTAATTCCTATTGGATTTGGATTAGGTCGATTTCAATAGGGGTTCTTCCTCTATTTCGTCTTTTATTATGGATTTACACAAACCTCTAATGATTAGAAACTAAAAATGAGATCTCGAAGTAGTTCGGACAATTCAGATTATCATTTGCATTTTTACTTTTTAGTTACTTCTCCCCAATAGAGCTTAGAAGTAAGAATTTCTTGGTTGATTGTATCCTTAACCATTTCTTTTTTTTTTTGACACGAGGAACTCACCATGAATCCACTAATTGCTGCTGCTTCCGTTATTGCTGCTGGATTGGCCGTAGGGCTTGCTTCTATTGGGCCTGGAGTTGGTCAAGGTACTGCTGCAGGACAAGCTGTAGAAGGTATTGCGAGACAGCCAGAAGCAGAAGGTAAAATACGAGGTACTTTATTGCTTAGTCTAGCTTTTATGGAAGCTTTAACAATTTATGGACTAGTTGTGGCACTAGCACTTTTATTTGCGAACCCTTTTGTTTAATCCTAAAAAAGAAAATGAGTCCTTTAGATTAGATACTTTTTTCTTTTTTTAGTAAATTGGTATTTGCTTCTGCAATTCCAATTATATCAATACTTTACTCCTATTTATTACTCCTGGAATTATCTATTTATCGGGACAGACAATACCCCACCCCAGGAAGGGCTGATTTGAGGATGATCAATTTAGAGGATATGCTCGCCTTCTTCCTTTCCGTCCTTAGTTTAGGACAGTGGAAAGTCTTTTTCCTTTTATTTTAGGAATTTTGGGAACATTTCAACAAAGGAGGTCTTTCACAGGTCAAAGGAGACCTAAGACTTAATCTAAAATAAATTACTAGATTGAATCTATTTGCATTAAAAAAAATTGCATTAAAAAAACCGATCAAAAAAGGGCGAGCGAAGTAAGTGATCAAAAACTTTGTTCTTTATTCGTCCTATCTATAAGAGGAGAGCATATGAAAAATGTAACCCATTCTTTCGTTTTTTTAGCTCACTGGCCATCCGCTGGGAGTTTCGGGCTTAATACCGATATTTTAGCAACAAATCTAATAAATCTAACTGTAGTGGTTGGTGTATTGATTTTTTTTGGAAAGGGAGTGTGTGCGAGTTGTCTATTTCAAGAATAGATTGGATCTATCCGGCTGCACTTTAAAATATTTTTTAGTATTTTTCGGATAAATAAGAAAAAGGTGCACGATCTCGACGAATTACTTCTGAATAAATTCAGAAATCATATGGAAGAACCATAGCATTTCGCGACTCATTGGTAAATCAACTTTGATTCTCTATAAACCAATAATGTGAGACCATTAACACGGTTAAAGCTAAACTGCTTGAAGTCCAGGCAAAAAGGGGTACTCTTTCTACAACTATATTAGTATTAGTACCGAAATGCTTTAAACGGGAAATAGCTAATGTAGAATTTATCTGATATAGAACACTCATATCGATAAAATGGTTGGAACTATTTACTAGAAGGGCACCCTGCCCTTTTTTATCCAATGCCGAATCGACGACCTATGTATAAAATAAAAAAAAGAGAAATTTTTTGGATTTGAAGAAAAAAAAAGGAATTCTATCAATTTTCATTTTCCATTTATTTAGTTAGTTTTTCTTAATGAAATTGAAATTATTAACTAAAGGGCAAATACAAATAAAGAAACAACTTTGCTGACCATGATAGATTTTTATCTAGGGGGAAGAGTCCTCTTAATATTTATCTAATCTTATATTCTTATATGGGTTTCGGTATATTGAAATATAAACAGAAAAGAGAAGATAGAGGATAGGCTCATTACATAAAAAAAAAGATATGGAAATAACCATAGCAAAAAAAGAAAAAAAGGAGCGTGAGAGCCAAATGAATCGAAAGATTCATGTTTGGTTCGGGAAGAGATCATAAAAGTTGTAAACTTAATAGCAAGATAATCTACTTTCATTAAAAGATTTATTAGATAATCGAAAACAGAGGATCTTGAGTACTATTAGAAATTCGGAAGAATTGCGTAGAGGGACCATTGAGCAGCTCGAAAAAGCTCGGGTTCGATTACAGAAAGTCGAACTAGAAGCAGATGAGTATCGAATGAATGGATACTCTGAGA